TTATTCAAAAGATCCAATAATGTATATATATTGGATCTTTTGAGGCAATTATAGATTCTGGGAGGCAATTTTAATTGGTCAATAAAAATATATTTCAATGCAATTTTTTTTTTGTTTTTCCTTAGTTTAACCAATTTATCATGAAAGGTAAAAAGAGGTAAAGTAACCTTGTGTTGATTGTCGTCTAAATTTAAGTTTTCTTCTTCTGTATGGAAAAAAGGAATAAATAAATCAATCAAATTTCGGGACGCTTCATGAAGCGCTTCTTTCGGAGTTAAACTTCCATTTGTCCATATTTCGAGAAAAAGTATCTCTTGTTTTTCATTTACATTCCCATAAGAATGAATGCTATGATTTGCTTTTCGAACAGGCATGAATACAGCATCGATAGGATAACTTCTGTCTTGAAAGTTATTTGAACTTTTTATACGATATCCGCGATTCCTCTCAATTTGTAATCCAATACAAAAATCAATCGGTTCCGTCAAGCTAGCTATATGTTGTGTATTATCAACGATTTCCACATAAGTCGGTGAGATGATATCTTGAGCTGTTACATACCCAGGACCCTTAATACAAATAGACGCGTCACAAGTTCCGTATAAATTACTTCTCAATACTATTTCTTTCAAATTCATTAAAATTTCATGTACTGATTCTTGAATACCCACTATGGTAGAATATTCGTGTGGTATTTTCTCAGATCTTGCACGTGTAATATATGTTCCTTCTATTTCTCCAAGTAAAGCTCTTCGCATCGCAATGCCTATGGTGTCGGCTTGACCTTTCATAAGTGGAGACAAAAGAAAACGTCCATAAGAAAGGCTCTTACTGTCTGTCCTCGATTCAACACACTTCCACTCTAGTGTCCGAGTAGATATGGTTACTTTCTCTCGAACCATAGTAATATAATATTATTTGGTCGAATTGTTTATTTCTCTTGAAATTTCTTTAATGTTGATTTTTTTTTACACGCGTCTTTTTTTAGGGGGTCTACAGCCATTATGTGGCATAGGAGTTACATCCCGTACAAAAGTTAATAGTATACCGCTTCGACGAATAGCCCGTAATGCTGCATCTCTTCCGAGACCGGGACCCTTTATCATGACCTCTGCTCGTTGCATACCTTGATCGACTACTGTACGAATAGCATTTCCAGCTGTGGTTTGAGCAGCAAAAGGTGTCCCTCTTCTTGTACCCCGAAATCCACAAGTGCCGGCAGAAGACCAAGAAACCACTCGACCTCTTACATCTGTAACAGTCACAATGGTATTATTGAAACTTGCTTGAACATGAATAAATCCCTTTGGTATTCTACGTGTATTCTTACGTGAACCAATACGTCCATTCCTACGCGAACCAATTCTTGGTATAGTTTTTGCCATATTTTATCATCTCATATTTATGAGTCATATATATATAGATAAATGGATATATCCATTTCTTATCAAAACAGATCCTTTTTTATTTGTAGATCGGGTCTTTTATAAAGTCTTTTTTAGACTATCCTTGTCTTTGTTTATGTCTCGGGTTGGAACAAATTACTATAATTCGCCCCCGCCTACGGATTAGTCGACATTTTTCACAAATTTTACGAACAGAAGCTCTTATTTTCATATTTTTCATACCTTAACCTAAATTTTGAATCGACTTCTTGGAAGAAAATAAGTTTCTTTAAATTTTAAATTTCGAATCGTATTCCCACGAAAAGGAGAATATTAAAGTTAAAAAACCACCTAATCATTCGAATCTTTGTTGCGGAGTCGATAAATAATACGTCCTCTGCTTGAATCATAACGACTTACTTCAATTTTTACTCTATCTCCTGGCAGTATCCGTATAAAGCTACGTCGGATCTTTCCTGAAACATAACCTAAAATAAGATCCTCATTATCTAAACGAACCCGGAACATACCATTGGGAAGCGATTCAGTAATTAAACCCTCATGAATCCATTTTTGTTCTTTCATTCCGGGTAAAACCTCCTTAAAGTATTAACTAATGTAGGAGGAACAAGATTATACACTTCGCGTTTTTTAGTTTTTTTTTCACAACAAATAGGAAGTCTCGTATCCAATGCAGATTTAAGAAGTATTACCAAATATAACACAAAATTTCTCCGCCTATTCCTTTTAGCCGAGCCTCTCGGCCTGTCATTATACCTTGAGAAGTGGAAAGAATTACAATTCCCATTCCGCCTAAAATTCTAGGAATTCTTTGATAGTTAGAATAGATTAGTAAACCAGGCCGGCTGATCCGTTTTAAATTTAAAAGATTTCTATAGGGCCTTTTTCTATTTCGTTTATGTCGCAGGGTTGAAACCAAAAAATATTTGTCGCTTTCTCGATGTTTCCTTACATTTTCGATAAAACCTTCTCGTAAAAGTATTTTAACAATGTTTTCGGTGATATTAGCATATGCTATTCGAAGGACTCTTTTTCTATCCATATCAGCATTGCGTATAGAGGTTAATATGTCAGCAATAGTGTCCTTACTCATAATGGAGTAAAATTCTTGTTGTCCAAAAATTTTGATATAATCAACATGTTTTTTGCTTTTTTTACTTATTTTATTTGTTTATGAATAAAAATTATATTATTAAATTAAAGGTATATGCGTAAACCACATTCTACTAAATGAATTTGAATCTATTTCTTTCTAATACCCTACTATAACTATATCATAGTCTCATCTTATATTTTAAGACTATTATAATACCTCGGGCGCCAATGAGACTATTTTAGTAAAATTTAAATGTCTCAATTCCCGGGCGATCGCACCAAAAACGCGAGTTCCTTTAGGATTTCCTTCTTGATCAATGACAACTGCGGCATTGTCATCATATCGTATTAGCATACCGTTGTCGCGTTTCAGTTCCTTACGGGTACGTACAATTACAGCTCTGACCACTTCTGATCTTTCTAGGGGCATATTTGGTACTGCTTCTTTAATCACAGCAACAATAACGTCACCAATATAAGCATATCGACGATTACTCGCTCCTATGATTCGAATACACATCAATTCTCGAGCCCCGCTGTTATCTGCTACATTCAAATGTGTCTGAGGTTGAATCATTTTTTTATTTGTTGTTTAAATGCAAAAAAAAAAGAAAGAAATATTCTTTGTCAAAAGAAAAAAAAAAGAAACCTTGCCTTTTTCATTCCCAGGCTCTATTTTCTTTAGTTCTACATTCTTATACCAAAATAATAAATTGAGTTTTGATAGGCATTTTGGACGCTGCTATTGAAATTGCTTTTCTGGCTATATTTTCTGCGACTCCGCCCATTTCATAAAGTATTCGACCTGGTTTAACAACAGCTACCCAATATTCAGGAGAGCCCTTACCCGAACCCATACGTGTTTCTGTGGGTCTTACTGTAACCGGTTTGTCGGGAAATATACGTACCCATATTTTTCCACCACGACGTGCATTTCGTGTCATTGCCCGGCGCCCTGCTTCTATTTGCCTAGATGTGATCCAAGCGGGTTCAAGCGCTTGAAGAGCATATTTACCGAAACTAATATGGTTACCTCGATAAGACATTCCCTTCATTCGTCCTCTATGTTGTTTACGGAATCTGGTTCTTTTGGGGTTATAGTTGATGGTTGTTTCTGAATTCCATCTCTACTACAGAACCGGACGTGAGAGTTTCGTCTCATCCGGCTCCTCACGAATAAAAGTATTCAAAATATTTAATTTTAATTGAAATATGTTTAATGAATAATAGATGAAATTGCGAGATTCTTTGATATTTCATCTAATCTATTAGTCATTTGTATATACCTTGTTTAGGTATTTTGGATATATAACTAAACATATTAAATATATATTTCTATTTATTTTTTATTTTTATCGAAAATATTTTTTTTTTTCATTTTATCGTATCGGATTGCCCTAAATCCAAAATTTAGCAATCCAAAAAATAACGTTTTCGCGGGCGAATATTTACTCTAATATCTATTTCAGTTGTAAGGTTAGTTCATTACGTCTCAGATCAGAATAGATAAATTATTTCTCAGTTCCTTTCGCCATCCCAACCGATGAATTGTTAGGCTTTGGTTTCAATAAAATCTTCTGCATTCATGGGTTCCATCGTTCCCATCGCTTCTTGTTTAATGGTTAGGTCTTAATTCTACAACGGAGCTCTTAATTCAATTTGTTCTTGAGTCAATTTTCTTAGTCTTTATTGTCTCAGGGCTCTTGGTTTTTTTGTTCTATATCTATCATTTAATTATGTATGAATCAGTATTGATGCTTTATTACATTGCCTTTTATGAGATGACTCATAGACCTTACATATTGGAATTCTATATCATCGATATTCTTTTTCTCTCTTTCTCTCATCCCTCTACCCACATCTTTTTTCTATATTCTGGTTCACAACTTAGAATCGGATTTTTTTTTTTTTTTAGTTTATGAAAAAGAGATTTCAGTTGCTACAATGATATGAATAATCTATCATATCTTGACCGGTTTGTTGGATTTAGATAATGCGAAGTAATGAGTTGGTTTTTAGTTCTATAGTTATTAGTTTATACTAGGGGGCTTTTTTTTTTATCTTATCCCTAAAAAACCGACGAGTCACACACTAAGCATAGCAATTATATCAAAAATTCAATCGAATTTTTATTCAACCCTATAAAATTAAAGAATTACGGAATTAAGAGCTCTTTTTTTATCTTTAATCAAAAAAATGAAATGAACGAGTTTCTTATTTTTTGTTGGATTTTGGGGGTAAAAAAAAAATAAAAGTCAAGGAAAGCCTTTTTATTCCTCATCTATAAATATCCAAATTTTGATACCTAATACGCCACAGATAGTTCGAACTGTATAGGCACAATAATCAATTTTAGCTCGAATGGTTTGTAGGGGAACTCTACCTTCTCTGATCCATTCGACACGTGCAATTTCTTTTCCATCAATGCGTCCTGCAATTTGTACTTGAATTCCTTTTATATTTGCTTGTTCGGTTAATTCAATAGCCTTTTTCATTGCT